CTTAGTCAATGATCCAATCAGAGGAATAATTGGAAGGGTTGTCTCGAACTTCTTCATAGCATTATCGATTAGAAATGCATTTTCGAGCATTTGACTCCGTACCACCAAAGTATTTAGTCGCCCTATGGAAAGATAGCCCAGAAAATTGATAGAATCTTTGTATAAGTGGTTTATATGAACCCTTCCGAGTTGAAACCACACACGAAAATGCCATTGCCATAAATTGACAAGATAATATTTCCATTTATTCATCAGAAGAGGCGTATCTTTTGAAGCCAGAATGCATTTTCCTTGATATCTAACATAATGCATGATAGGATCCTTGAACAACCATAAGATGTCCTGAAAATCATTAGCAAAGACTTCGACAAGATCTTCTATTTTTCCATAAAAATAGATTTGCTCAAGAAGGAGTCCAGAAGATGTTGATCGTAAATGAGAAGATTGGTTACGGAGAAAAAAGAAGATGGATTCATATTCATATCCATGAGAATTATATAGGAACAAGAAAAATCTTGGATTACTTGTTAAAAAAATGGAAATTGATTTCTTTGGAGTAATAAGACTATTCCAATTAAAATACTCGTGAAGAAAAAATCGCAATAAATGTAAAGAAGAGACATCTTTTACCCAGTAGCGAAAGGTTTGAACCAAGATTTCCGGGCGAATGGGGTGGGGTATTAGTACATCTAAGACATAATTTAAATGTGAGAAATTGTCCTCGAAAAAAGGAAATATTGAATGAATTGATTGGAAATTATGAGATTTCGCCATTTCTTTTTCTTTTGCTTTCTCTTCTAAAAAAGAGACTAATCGTAGAGAAAATGGAATTTCCACAATGACTGCAAACCCCTCCGATATAATTTGAGAATACAAATTATTGTTGTGTCCAATAAAGTGATTTGGATTAGAATCATTAGCATAAATACTCAAATGAATCCGTTGAATCCGTTGATACGTTCTAGTAATTAAACGTTTCACACTTAGTGAACTAGATTTATTGTCATAACCGACGGTTTCTAACGAAATCGTCGATTTATTTAAACCATAATCATGAGCAAGTGCATAAATATACTCTCGAAAAAGAAGTGGGTATAGGAAGTAATGTTGCTGAGATCCATCTAGTTCTAAATATATTTGAAATTCTTTCATTTAAACATTTAAAATTTGATTGAAACCAAGGGTAAGGGATTTATTGGATTATCAAATGATACATTGGGTTATCAAATGATACATAGTGCGATACAGTCAAAACAAGGTATTGTAGTAAAAAAAAAAATGGATACCTTGGAAACGGGTAGACTCATTACCAGATTCTCGATTTTCTCATTTTCCATTTCATTTAATTGGTTTATGTTTGTTATAGTATAAATAGGTGGTTATAAATCTTTTATTTTTTCAATCCAACCGCTCTTTTGATTTTGGAAAAAAAATATCTTTATCAATATACTGCTTCTTCTACACATTCATCTCCAACCCATAATAGGGACGAACTAATAGTTAGGACTCATTAGAAAAATCGATAATCTACTCATGGTAAACCCTTTCCCCACATTAAGAACTAATCTCTTTTTAACGTTTAATTAGATCAGAGAATCATTCAAATGAAATTCAGAACAGAAGCTCGTTGCTTTTTATTTCCCTATAATTGGAACCATAGGGCTCTATCCATTTATTCACTCGACCCAACTTTGAATTCACTTTTTTTGTTCGGTGCCAAGAATTCAAACCCTATTTTGAAGCGATTGAATCAGAATATAATTTTCTCAAAATTTTCCATCCATTGGTACGACATGCTGGTTTTTCCATTAATTCCTTTCAGGATCAGTCGTGGTCTTACAAACTCTCCCGATGGTATGGACGAATCCTTTGTTTCATAGAAATGTGTAAAAGATGCTAGACGCACTTAAAAGCCGAGTACTCTACCGTTGAGTTAGCAACCCGAATAATTCGAATGGTTAGATACAATCGGAATAAAAAAAAGACTTCTTGGATAACAGTAAATCCAGCGAACCCATCATTTGAATTTTGAATGAAATAAAGAAAAAAAAAAAGAAATCTCGGGTTGATTCAATCAATCAGTAAAATAAACAAGTTGAATCCCCTGTTTTGTGATTTATTAATTGATTTACAACGACAAACGACAAAACGCCCGGTTTCGGTTGCGAATAATGTAAATTTTTCTATTTCTCGACCCAATTTCTTCATTGTATTCATTTGATCTTTTTTAGATGCATCTTATATCAATAAAATTCTAAGAATAAAAAAAAATTTGTCCTTATACTTTCAGAACATGATATTCTATAGGAGAAATATTAAATAGGAATAATAAATAGGTATGAATAGAACAAAAAAGGGGGGAGTAGTAAAGAAAAAGAAAAAAAGTTATACAAAACTAGATAGGAGTTATCCACACCCACTTTTTTTGTTCTATTCCTTAATTGAATTTCGTTTGATTAAAATGAAGTTCCGTAAAAACCCCTGCCTTCTTTGAAATATCATGGACCGTTCCTGTAGGTTGAGCGCCCTTGTCAAGGAAATATAAAATAGCAGGAAAATTGAAATGCGTTTGATTATTTATCGGATCATAAAAACCCACTTTCCGAAGATCTCTTCCCTCTCTTCGGGATCGAGCATCAATTGCAACAATTCGATAAACAGCTCATTGGGATAGATGTAGATGAACAATACCCCCCCCTAGAAACGTATAAGAAGTTTTCCCCTCGTACGGCTCGAGAAAAAATGATTAGAAGTTGTGTCTATTAGAAATTGAAGTCCTTCTTTTTTTTGTTCTTTTTCGAAAAAAAAAAAAGCATTTGTACTCTCATAACTCAAGTTGGATAACTTTTAAATAGCCCTAAAGATTTTCTTTAGGGATTTCTTTTTTTGAGTGGTCTCTAACCCCTTTTTTGTTTGTCTCGTTTCTAATCTATTTTTTTATTCTTGATTCCCATTCTGATCGAATTGTTGAGACAATTTAAAACGGTATTTCCTTGTTCCAGGATCCTTTATCTTTGCCTTGAATCATTGGGTTTAGACATTACTTCGGTGATCTTTCGTTTTCAAAAATGGCGGCAACACGCCCCTTTTTGCGATTTGATTCTATCAAAAAATCAACCAAACAATTGATTCTTGCATGATACACTTTTCATCGAAAGAGTTTTATCAATTCCAACAAATTTTCGTTTTGGATTTCAAAATTGCTCGAATCAGATCCTTTCGATTTCTATATCAAAATATACTTACGAAGTTTGTTCCAACTTATTGATTGGTATTAACCCTAGATCCTTGCCCTTGCGAAATGAACAAATACTTTCTACTCAAGCTCCATCATGTCCTATTTACACTACACCCCAACAAAAAACGAGAATTCTAGTAGAACAGAACAAAGTATGTCGAGTCAAGAGCCCATTTATTTCTAGATAATCTAAAATCGAAAACGGCGGATGGAAAAAAATCCACAGCGGATCATGTCTTTCAAGTCGCACGTTGCTTTCTACCACATCGTTTCAAACGAAGTTTTACCATAACCTTTTTCTAGTTTTGAACCGGTCTGTAATTGATTCAATTATGGAATCATGAATAGTCATTGCTTCGGTCAATACCCAGTATTTTTTCCTTCGATATGAAAGGAATAGTTCATTTATGAAGAAGAAGCCGCAGTAAGAATTCAATTTTACCCTCTATGTTTATTGCATAATTTTATTGCATGAATGCAATATTTCTTTTTATTTCTAAATAAAAAGAACACGAATAAAAAAAAAGATAAGGAAGATAGAGGTTTTCGCATTTCGATTTCGAATGTATCTTTGCAAATTCACGGAGCTAGGGTACGTAAGGATTTTTTAAGCAACTAAGTAAAATATGAAAGTGAAAGGGAGGGGGGTAGCCTAAAAGGCCCATCCGACTTTTTTTTTGAATTCAAACTCTTGTGATCTATGTTCCCATTTTACTTGGATCACAAATGGATTCAGTTAAATTTTCGTATTATTTGAACTCGATTCAATTTGTGAAAAAACATCGGATTCAGAGAAGAATTTTGATTATGATATTCTGATATATATAAGAGCCCGCTCTGGGACGGAAGGATTCGAACCTCCGAATAGCGGGACCAAAACCCGTTGCCTTACCACTTGGCGACGCCCCATTTCAATTTCTATTCGATATTAATAAACACAAATATTGGTTGTTCGTCAATTCCCGGCCAAATCTCTATGGAATCAATTCGATTTTTGTTTTATTTAGGGTTAAAATTTTGACACGAGTCCATGGAGAATTAAACTCCATTTATTGATCATTCCATATAATTCAATTAAGATATTGTATGAAAGTATGATTTTTTCTATTCTCTTGTAAGAATTGAAAGGTTTTTGTTTTGATTGGTTCGGTTCAAAGAAGTATTTTTTTTTGTCTACCTTACTTTCTTTTCTTCATTTTTAGCTTATATCAATAACATATTAATAACTCAATCAAAATACAATTATCTCCAAGAAAATAATGTTTGTTATGCTTAATATCTTTAGTTTGATCTATATCTGTCTTAATTCTGCCCTTTATTCGAGTCGTTTTTTATTCGCCAAATTACCCGAGGCCTACGCTTTTTTGAATCCAATTGTAGATGTTATGCCAGTAATACCTCTTCTCTTTTTTCTCTTAGCCTTTGTTTGGCAAGCTGCGGTAAGTTTTCGATAAGATCTTTAATACTGTCCTAGAAAAATTCATGATTTATTCAAGCTCGAGAAAAAAAAAATTCTAACAATTGATAAGACCAGAGGAGTCTTACAATATGAACGAACCCTCAAGTCAAACAGTCAAATTCTTGGGCAGACACGATAAATTTGGATTTCCCCATTTCAGGATTCTGACCTTTTTTCACTGAAAGATCCTATTAAGGTCCATCACAATATCGAATTCGAATTGTGTGAATTTCTAAAAAAAAAAATTCTTTTGTGTTTCTATAAATTTGAAAAACCACTTCATTTCTTGGTGTCAAAATAGGATATGTAGTATAAAAATAGCGAATCTATTCTCTTTTTCCCCCCAAAAAAATTTGGAGATTGTGTAATGCTTACTCTCAAACTCTTTGTTTACACCGTAGTTATATTCTTTGTTTCTCTCTTCATCTTTGGATTCCTATCTAATGATCCAAGGCGTAATCCTGGACGTGAAGGTGAAGACTAAAAAAAATACATTTTTCTTTACTTTATTCTTAGAAATGTTCTTAGGAGTTGATTTTAGCTATTCCACATCTTTAACTAGTCAAATAAAAAAAAACAAAAGGGTTTGCTAAATTCAAATTTGAAAGATACCAAGCCATCGACGGAAAGGGAAAGAGAGGGATTCGAACCCTCGGTACGAATAGCTCGTACAACGGATTAGCAATCCGACGCTTTAATCCACTCAGCCATCTCTCCTAATTGAAAAAAGATAATTACGATGTTACATTACACAAAAGAAAAGAGAATGCTTGAAAAAAAGGCCTTTCTTTACTTTAACTTTATTATATAGCTTATCTCGATTTTTTTATTGTATTTTGTATTGTATTATACAGATGGATACAACTTTTATCAGCAATTCTATTTTAAATTTATAGAAAATAAAAATAAAGAATGGCCTCGAAAGAGATATCTCGAATCAAAATAGAAAAAACAAAATAAAGAATATCTCTTTACAAAAAGTCTTTTTTTTTTGATTTCCACGGCCTGGTCTGGTCAGTACCCAGCTGGGCCTTTTTTTGTTCCAACAAACCATACCGCCAAATCATAGAAAAAAAAAAGATTTAGATAGAATCAAAGTGTCATTTCTTATTATTTATTATTCTTTTGTTTTTTCTTCTTTTTCTTTTTTATTTATTTAATTGACTTTTACTGGATACTGGAAAAAGGGAAAAACGGAACGATGGATTTTTGCACAATGCATTTTATGTTATGGCTTAAATTGTTTTGTAGAGCCGTATCTGTCAAAATTCCTTCAAGTTCAAGAACCAATTTTTTTTTATTTAGTTTTTAGTTATTTAATTTCGTTTTTTAAACGAAATAAGTCCTCTTTTCCTAATTTCATTAGGACTCCTGACAAACGCGTCAAGACTTTAATCTCTAATTTTCATTTCATGATTGTTTTTTTTTTTATTTTTGTCCTATCTTAATTACGTCTGATTCCCTTGTTCGACAAAAGGTCCATTTATATACAATAATCGTATTGTAGCGGGTATAGTTTAGTGGTAAAAGTGCGATTCGTTCTATTAATCCTCTTAATAGTTAAGGGGTCCTTCAGTTTCATTCATATTCCGATCAAAAACTTTATTTCTGAAAAGGATTTAATTTGAATCCTTTACCTCTAAATGAAAGATTCGAGGAAGAATATAAATTCTCGTGATTTGTATCCAAGGGTCAATTAGAAATTTCAAATTTGGATTATGAAATTACGAAACATAATTTTTGGGAATTTGGAATTGGATCAATCTTTCCAATTGAATAATATAAGTAAGGGATCCATGGATAAAGATAGAAAAGTTGATTTCCAATCGTAACTAAATCTTCAATTTTAATTTTGGTTTTGCATAGGGTAGATTGAAGCAAAATAGCTATTAAACGAGAACTTTGGTTTACTAGAGACATCGCCATATTCATATCCTATTTTTATCGCCATATTCATATCCTATTTTTTTAGCTCGGGAGAAAGCAAGTACTTTTCCTAAGGATTCTCTCAAATAGAAATAAAGAACGAAATAACTAGAAAGATTGGGATTGTTATAATGGCCCTCTTCTGGAGGGATCATCTAGAAAGCGAATTGTTTTGAATGCATTCAGACAAAAAAAGCTGACATAGGTGTTATGGGTCGAATTTTTTTATTTCGTTCCCGTCTTCTATCTTGGGAATTTTTTCATCTTCCATAAAGGAGCCGAATGAAACCAAAGTTTCATGTTCGGTTTTGAATTAGAGGCGTTCAAAATGGTGAATCGACGTCGACTATAACCCCTAGCCTTCCAAGCTAACGATGCGGGTTCGATTCCCGCTACCCGCTCCATATAATAATTATATCAATTATTATATCAATTCAGCGATGCATTAATTCAATTTTAATTAATGTATCACTGAATTGAATACGTAATTCCGGAAATTTTCTCACTGATTCTTTATGTTATTTTTTCCGAACAAGAGATAGGAAATAAAAATGCGAAAAAAAAAATGAGAATGAAAAGCGTCCATTGTCTAATGGATAGGACAGAGGTCTTCTAAACCTTTGGTATAGGTTCAAATCCTATTGGACGCAATTTTTTTTGCATTTCCATAGTATATATTATATATTTTATATACTTTTATTATGATATAATCGATATTATTAGATTAATAAATTAATAAATTATTCGATTAATAATTTTCACATAAAAAGTAAAATTTCTTATATTTCTATCTTATTTAGCCTTATATCTTATTTGACTTATATCTTATTTATTTATTTTATTAATAGTCAATATTAAATAAAGTACTATAAAGATT